GAAACTTTTATTTCATTCGGCTCCTTTATGGAAGATGTATAAATTCCAAAACGTGACTGAAAAAATTTGTCCCATAACATCTATGTCAGCTTTTCTGTCTGAATGCATTCAAAACAACTTGCTTTCTAGATGATCCCTCTAGAAAGGGAAGAGGATTATAACAATCTTTCTAGTTACTTCGTTCTCTATTTCTATTTGAGAGAATCCTAAGGAAAAGCATTTTCTTTCTACCGAGCTAAAACAATATAAAATAGAATATGAATATGTTGATGTCTCTAGTAAACCAAAGCCATCATTTAATAGCTATTTTGTTTCAATCTCTCTTTTATAAATCCAAAATTGAAGATTTAGTTACGATTAGAAAAAAATTCACCTTTCTATCTTCATCCATAGATTCCTTACTTATACTCATTCAACTGGAAGTATTGATCCAATTTTTCAAAAATTATGTTTCGTAATTTCATAATCCGATCTTTCAACTCATAATGGACTCTTGGATAAAAATCACGAGAATGTATATTTTTCCTCGAATCTGTCGTTGAGAGGTAAAGGATTTAATCCTTTTAAGAAATACAGTTTTTCATCGGAATAGGAATCAAACCGAAGGACCCCTTAACTATAATAAGGGGTGACTAGAACGAATCACACTTTTACCACTAAACTATACCCGCTATAATGCGATTATTGTATATAAATAGACCTTTTGTCGAACAAAGCAAAAAAGCATAATCAAGAAATAATCATGAGAATTAGGTGTTTCGTCAGGGAACTTAACGAGATTAAGAGGGACTCATTTAAATAACAAGTTCGATCTTGTCTGTTGATGGAGGAGTTTTGGCAAATAAATACGGCTCAACAAAATCACTTAAGTTATAACATAAAAAAAGAATCCATAGCCATAAGTTCGGTTTTTATTCGAATCTAGTATTATATTAAAATGAAAGTAAAGAATAAAATAATAAGATAAGAAATAATACTTTGATTCCAGAATGGAAATAAAACAGCCCTTACTTTTGGGTGTTGTTGCTTCAATAACAAGAATTTTTGTTTCAAATCATTTTATCTATGATTATGATTCATTGAAACAAAACAAAAAGGCCCGGCTAGGTACTGACCCGGCCAGGCCGTGAGAAGAAAAACGGCCCTTTCGGACGAAATCAAAGAAGTATTCTTTCTTTTTATATTGGAAATATTTCTTTTTCTTTCGAGTCCTTATTTGATATTGCTGATAAAAGTTTTATATATCTATATAATAAAGAGAGAAGATCTAAAGAAATACCTTTTTTTAATCCTTACTTTATGTGTAATGTAATATAGCTTTTTCAATTGGGAGAGATGGCTGAGTGGACTAAAGCGTCGGATTGCTAATCCGTTGTACGAATTATTCGTACCGAGGGTTCGAATCCCTCTCTTTCCGCTTCCGTTGATGACTTGATTTGATATTTTATTTATCTTTCGCATTTATCAAACTCTTGTGATTTTTTCCTAGTTAAAGGTGTGGAATAGATAAAATCCTAAGAAAATTTCAAAATCAAACAAGGAAACCCTTTTCTATTTTTTTAGTCTTCACGTCCAGGATTACGTCCTGGATCGTTTGATAGGAATCCGAAGATGAAGAGAGAAACAAAGAATATCACTACTGTGTAAACGAAGAGTTTGAGAGTAAGCATTACACAATCTCCAAGATCATTTTTGGGGAAAAAGAGAATAGATTCTCCGTTTTTATTTTATACCACATCTTCTATTTTGACACCAAGATAATGAAAATGAAGTGGTTTCTAGAAATAAAAAAAAAATTCAGAAATGCATTTGTATTTGTAATATAAAGTCTTTCATTACCAAAATTTTCTTATATAATTGTGGGGGAAACCATATAGGGTCTTGCGCTAGAAAAGAGTCAGAACGAGCTGATCCAGATTTCTCGTGGATAGCCACGAATTTTCATATTTGACTCGAGGATTCATACCGCAAGACTTATCTGATTTTATTAATTGTTAGCTTTTTTTTTGAGAAAAATCATGAATTTTTCTAGGACAGTATTATAGTAACGATCTCATCGAAAACTTACAGCAGCTTGCCAAACAAAGGCTAAGAGAAAAAAGAACAGGGGTATGACTGGCATAACATCTACAATTGGATTTAAAAAGGCGTAGGCCTCGGGTAATTTAGCGAAGAAAAAACTACTCGAATAAGGGGCGGAGTTAAGACAGATACTGATCAAACTAAGAATATTAAGCATAACAAGGGTTTTGTTCTTGGAGATAATTGCATTTTGATTGAGTTATTGATATAAGGGAAAAATGAAAAAAGTAAAGTAGACAAAAAAATCCTTTTTTATTCTTTAAACCCACCCAACCAAAAATCTTTCAATTCTCAAAAGAGAATAAAAGAAATCAAATCATACTTTCATACAATATACTATCTTAATGAAATTATATGTAATGATCAATAAATTTAATTTCCTTCTATAATTTATACACATCTCAAAATCCTATTAAAAATAGAATCTATTCGATTGATATTTGGACTAGAATTGACGAACAACCAAGACCAATATTAGTGTTTATTAATGCAGAATAGAAGTTGAAATGGGGCGTAGCCAAGTGGTAAGGCAACGGGTTTTGGTCCCGCTATTCGGAGGTTCGAATCCTTCCGTCCCAGAGTATACGCATTCTAATTAGAAATTATATCGAAATACAGATTGCTTTTTTGAATAATCTTCTGTTTATGAGTGTAATATTGGATAGAGTATTCTTTTTTCTCATTTTGTAATTCTGAATCATATCTTTTTACAAATGGAATCCGGATGGGCTTTTCCGCATATGATTATACCCCTCCCTCACTTCATATTCAAGTAAGTTAATTACTTAGAAAATAGAAAAACCATAATAGATCTATTTGCATTTTCAATGATGTATTCTAAATCAAAATACGAAAGAAAACCCTCCATATTCCAAAATTTCCCTTTTCTATTTCCTAAATTAGCCCAATTATTAATTCAGGGGTTTCTTGATACTAATTGAATTAAAATTCAATCAAATGGTATTAAGTTAGGATGAAATAAAAAAAATAGGAACAGCGACATAAGTAATCTGAAGCTCTTTGTCTTTATGCCGAGACTACCTCGCCTAGCATCCCGTAAAGGAGGATTCTTTTTTGATTTATTATAGAATTGGGGGAGTAGATAAGTAATGGAGGGTATAAATTCTATTATCCGTATCTATTCGAATCTCAGATCAAGTAAATTACATATGTAACAAATGTAGTTTACTTGAACCCCCTCTTTTTTAAGCATTCCGTCTTTGGCTATAATATGATGAGAAAAATGGTCAATCTCTGTAACAAGCGAAGTAGGGGGGGGGAGATTTATACATGTTTCTAGTCACTTTATTTTATGGAAAAATCGTCGAATCATAAATAAAATACGTAGACTAAATGCTTATCTTATCCTTTGAATAGGATTTATCAATTGAAAGAATAAGGACCTAAATCTTCTCTTTCTTACATACCATACCTGTTTTTTTATCTACTCTACAAAAAAAGAAACGGGATTTATTTCGAATATGATGATCAAATGCGATATTTACTGTAAAATATTATTCAAATAATGATGGCGACGTAAGAATTTTTTTTTCAATTCCATATTTTTAATGATTTCTTATTTATAAGTTTTCGGTACTTGACGAAGTGTGAGGTTGGTGAATCTATCCTGTTGGGTGAGTCACTCAAAGATTCAGATTCAAAAAGAGTCCATTTTCCCGTGTTATTCAAAAAAGTTGTGGATTCATATACTAAAAAAATATGAGATTTTAGTTCAATTCTCGTTGATACTTCTTCAGAAAAAGAAAAATACATCTATAATATGAATTATAAATTACTATGTATTGACTGAACCAATGACTATTCATGATTCTATAATTGAATCAATTACATACTGATTCCAAATTCGAGGAATGTTATGGTAAAACTTCGTTTGAAACGATGTGGTAGAAAGCAACGTGCGACTTGAAGGACATAATTGGCTGTGGATTCTTTCATCCACCATTTTATAGAGTAATAAAGGTGCTCTCGATTCGACATCCTTTGTTCTGTTTTTCTGTTTCACCCCCTATTTGTTGGGTTGTAATATAAATAGTACATCATGGAGCTCGAGTAAAAATTATTGATTAATTTATCAGGGGCAAGGATCTAGGGTTAGTGCCAATCAATAAGTTGGAACAACTTCGTAAAGTATATCTTCAATATAGAAATCAAAAGACTCCAATTCATAACGTAAAGTTTGTTTTGTTGGAGTTGGTTAAAGTAAAATTCTTTTGATCAAAAGTGTAGCGCACAGGAATTAATTGCTCTATTCTATGATTCTTTCATAGAAAAAAAGAAATCACAAAAAGGGTATGTTGCTACCATTTTGAAACGATTAAGGATTCCCGAAGTAATGTCTAAACCCAATGATTCAAAGTAAAGATAAAGAAAGGATCCTGGAACAAGGAAATACCCTTTGGAATTGTCTCAACAATTAGATCAGAATGAAAAATCAACAATCAAAATAGATTCTAAACGAGACAAAAAAGGAGTTCGAGACCACTCAATAAATGAAATGCCCGAGGATTTTCTTTGAGCTATTTGAGAGTTATCCAACTTGAGTTATGAGTACGAATGATTTTTCTTTTTTCCCGAAAAAACTGAAATAAAAGTCTAATTGATTTGATGATTTTATGTTCTATATAGACATAAATCATTTTTCTCGAGCCGTACGAAGAGAAAACTTCTTATACGTTTCTAGGGGGGGTTGTTCATCTACATCTATCCCGATGAGCCACCTATCAAATCGTTGCAATTGATGTTCGATCCCGAAGAGAGGGAAGAGATCTTCGTAAAATGGGTTTTTATGATCCGATAAAGAATCAAACTTATTTAAATGTTCCTGCTATTCTATATTTCCTTGAAAAGGGTGCTCAACCTACAGGAACTGTTCATGATATTTTAAAGAAAGCGGGGGTTTTACATAATTTTGCCTTAATTAAACGAAATACAATTAATGAACAATAAAAAAAAGAGTGTGGGGATGTCTTGTATATAGCTTTATATAATTTTTTTTTCTCTACCCCCCCCCTCTTGTTTATTCATACCTCTTAATTTTATTATTATAAGATTATAGATATAAAATCCCGCGTTCTAGAATAGAACGGCAAAAATCTATTTTATCTTATTGATTTTTTGATATAAATCGAAAAAAATCAAGTGAATGGGAATATGGGAATAAATGACAAAATTGGATTTAAAAATAGAAAATTCGGGTAGTATTTTCGAGTGGTTTTTGTTAGAACCCTATTTTCTATTACTATTAACAAATAATAAGCAAGGGATCAAGCTTGTTTATTCAGCTTATATTGATTGATTTTGAGAAATATTGAATAAACTCGAGATTTTTTCCTCTTTTCCTTATTTTATTCCCTCATCTATACTCCTGTTGTTTTTGTATCTATGTAGTGCCAATTCAACACAAGTCCCTTTAAATTATATAATATATATTTCATTATTTCTTTCTATTTTCTCCATTGTATTCTTTTCTAAACATTTATATTGACAACACCGTATCGAACAAATATAATTTGATCGTGTATAAATGAATTTATTTACCTCTACCCTGCGGGTTTGGTTTTTTGTTTCTTGTTAGTTCAATGTTTTGGTTGTGTCATGTAATTCAATCCCTCTATTTATTTGGATTTCGACTGTATCTACACAACTCAAGTTTTTTTTTCATTTTTATTCGGGTTGCTAACTCAATGGTAGAGTACTCGGCTTTTAAGTGCGACTAGGATCTTTTACACATTTGGATGAAGTAATGTATTCGTCCATACCATCGGTAGAGTTTGAAAGACCGCGACTGATCCTGGAAAGAGAATGGGTGGAAAAAATAGCATGTCGTATCAATGGAGAATTCTGAGAATACGGGATCGGCACAAAGCTTTTGGAGCGGAACAAAACGAATTCGAAATTGGGTTGAGTGAATAAATGGATAGAGCCCTGCGGTTCCAATTATAGGGAAATAAGAAGAAACGAGCTTCTGTTCTTAATTTGAATGATTACCCGATCTAATTAGATGTTAAAAATAGATTAGTGCCTAATGCGGGAAAGGTTTCTCCCATGAGTAGATTATCTCTTTTTTTTTAATGAATCCTAACTATTAGCTATTCTCCACTACGGGTTGGAGATAAATGTGTAGAAGAAACAGTATATTGATAAAGAAAGATCTTTTTTTTTTCTTTTTTCAAAATCAAAAGAGCGATTGGGTTTCAAAAATAAAGGATTTCTAAGCCTCTTGTTATCCTATAATGAATACAAACCTATTTTAGTATATGGAAAGAAGAGGATAAGGATTCTGTTCATGAGTTTACCTGTTTCCGAGGTATTTATTCATTTTTCTTACTCGAATACCTTGTTTTGACTGTCTCGCACTATGTATCATTTGATGACCCGAGAAATCCCTTATTTTTGGTTCAAATCGTATTGCAAATGGAGAAATATCAAGGATATTTAGAACTAGATAAATCTTGGCGACATGATTTCCTATATCCACTTATTTTTCAAGAGTATATTTATGCACTTGCTCATGAGCAGGGTTTAAATAGGTCAATTTTGTTAGAAAATACGGATCATGACAATAAATATAGTTCACTAATTGTGAAACGTTTAATTACTCTAATACATCAACAGAATCATTTTCTTATTTTCGATAATGATTCGAATCAAAATCCGTTTTGGAAGCACAACAACAATTTGTATTCTCAAACGATATCAGAAGGGTTTGTAATCATAGTGGAAATTCCATTTTCCCCACGATTCGTAGATTTCCTAGAAGAGAAAAAAAAAATATTAAAATCTAATAATTTACGATCAATTCATTCAATATTTCCGTTTTTAGAGGACAAATTTTTACATTTAAATTTTGTAGCAAATATACTAATACCCTACCCTATCCATCTGGAAATCGTGGTTCAAAGCCTTCGCTATCGGGTAAAAGATGCCTCTTCTTTGCATTTATTACGATTCTTTCTCTTTACTCTAAACAAATCCATTTCTAGTTTTTCAAAAAGGAATCAACGATTCTTCTTGTTCCTATATAATTCTCATGTATATGAATATGAATCCACCTTCCTTTTTCTCCGTAACAAAACCTCTCATTTACGATCAACGTCTTCTGGGGCCTTTCTTGAGCGAATATTTTTCTATGGAAAAATAAAGCATCTTATAGAAGTTTTTGCTAATGATTTTCAGGCCATCCTATGGTTGTTCAAGGATCCTTTCATGCATTATGTTAGGTATCAGGGAAAGTCAATTCTGGCTTCAAAAAGGACGTCTCTTCGGATGAATAAATGGAAATATTACCTTGTCAATTTCTGGCAATGTCAGTTTTATGTGTGGTCTCAACCCGGAAGGGTCTCTATAAACCAATTATCTAATCATTCACTAGATTTTCTAGGCTATCTTTCGAGTGTA